GAAGAAATTCCTCCCACGCGTTGGGGAGCGGATCTGGATGAAGAAAAAGATCAAAAAGCACCCATAGTGGTGGAAGGCATTTTAGCGGCCGATTTTTTTCAGTTTCAATGGACTCGTCCAGTACGATACATAAGCAATCAACACTTTTTGGGGGCTGTAAGAAAGGAAGCTTCACAATATTTTTTTGATACATGCCGAAGTGATGGAAAAAAAAGAATATCTTTTACAGATCCTCCAAGTTTTTCTAGTTTTAAGGAACTGACGAAAGGGATGATATCTTCGTCCACAGTAGAAAGACTCTCCTTTGATAAACTAGACAAAGATTGGCTTTCTAAGAACAAACAAAGACAAAACAACTTAAATAACGAGTTTATAAAGAGAATTGAGGCTCTAGACACGGGATTTCTTTTTCTAGATATACTCGACAAAAGGACTCGGGTTTGTATTGAGAAAATGAACGAAACCTGCCTCTGCCTACCAAAAAGGTATGATCCTTTGTTGAATGGGCCCTCTCGTGGAAGAATCAAAAAGTTTAGAAAAGTAATCGAGGATCCCGAAGAAAAGGAGAAAAGCGAAGAAAAGGAGAAAAGCGAAGAAAAGGAGAAAAGCGAAGAAAAGGAGAAAAGCGAAGAAAAGGAGAAAAGCGAAGAAAAGGCACCGAAAAGCAAAGAACAGGAGAAAAGGGAAGAAGAGGCACGTCTACGCGAAGAAGCACGTCTACGCGAAGAAGCACGTCTACGCGAAGAAGCACGTCTAAGCGAAGAAAGGGCACTTCTTCAATTGGGTGAATTTCGTGAAAAAGTCTACAATGTAATTAAATCTCGTAAATCTAGTGGAAGAAAAAAGAATGCAATGCAATCTCGTCGAAGAAAAAAAAATGGAACTACAAAATCTCGTGAAAGAATCGACGATGAACCTACAGAATCTCAACTTAAGCAAATCCTTGCTCTAAATCAAATTCATGAGACCCTTTTGCCAGGTTTCATTTTCGAGTCCCCAAAATTTGAAGAGAGAATGTTCGCGATACTAAAAAGTAAAACACTAAAACTAAGAGCAGAAGGAAAATTATATTATAATCCTTTGGCAAAATTTTTTTCTAAGCCTTGGGAAAAAGGGGGGGGAGGCATTGATTGGAACCAGCGAAAACTAAAAAAGCTAAAGCAACTAAGGACTTATAAAGTGGGAGAAAGTGTGGGACGAGCGCACATCAGTCAACGCGTCCCTCGCTGGTCATACGTATTACTCCGCGAGGTCGCATACGACCTGGGCGAACCCTTTGTGACCAAGCGGGGAGATAATGAGTGCTTTGATATTATATCAGCACAATACAAATATGAAATTATTTTGAATCAGGATACTCAAAATTTACTTATCAAAAATCTTTCTAAAGATAGTAATAAGATTGATCCGGAGATTGCTAAAGAGATTAATGAGAAGGTTAAGAAGGATTTGATCAAGAGTGGGGGAGACCCTTATAGTATTGACTTTGAGAAAAGCCTTGCTCATGTTCACGTTGGCAGCCTCATCACCAATATCGAGTGGAAAACCGAGAATAAGGACGTGTGGAGGACCTCCTTGAGAGCGGTGCGCGACCAATTTTGGCATCAGGATGACATCAAAGGTGTTGCGAGCGTCCTAAGGCGTAAAAACGGAGTTGTTGTAAGACAGATTGAAATGTTTCCGCATTCCCCTCTTTTTTTGGGCTTCTTAAAAAGTACACTGTCTAGTTCTTTTAGGGTAGTGAAACCCCTTGTTTTGAAAATGCAAAATTTGCTGCATAGGTTTGGAATCAAAAAAGGGGACCTTTTCACTCTTAAGGGACCTAAGAAAGAACAGACAAAAACAAAAAGGAAGACAAAAAGGAAGATAGACGAAAAAAAAAGCAAAGCATTGAAAGAACGGAAAAAATTGAAAAGAATCAAAAAAGAGAAAATCGAACTAGACCCCGAAGAAGAGCTGTTCCGGATGGATGGAATAGATGCATGGAATGAGCTTTATTATGGGCTAGGAGTAAGAGGTATCGTATTAATTTTTAACTCCTATTTTAGAAGATATATTGCATTGCCTTTAGCGATAATAGCTAAAAATATTGGTCGTATCTTATTTTTGCAGCAGCCCGAGTGGGCTGAGGATAGAAAGGACTGGGAAAACGAGACTCATCTTTTATGCAACGATGACGGTTTTGCTATAGGCGTCATATCCATCAGCAACTTTCCGGAGGAGTGGTGGGAATACGGTCTTCAGGTCAAAGTTTTATGGCCTTTAGAGTTGAAACCTTGGCACACAGCGGATGATAGACAAAGGATAACCAACGATTATGCTTTTATAAGGTCTTTCTGGGGACTAGCTGACTATCCTTGGGGTGGTGCCCGACCCAACCGTTCCTTTTCCATTTTTTGGGGGCCCATTTTTAACGAATTAGGCAAAAAAAGTCAAAGATTAGCAGCAGAAAAATTGGAAGGGAGCGCCTTTCGACTTATAAGAAGCGTTTTCAACCAAAAAATAAAGCAAAATTTTGTTAGAGTTCTAGGAAACCCAAAAGAAAGCATAAAACGGCTTAAAGAAAGGGTTCTAGTTCTAAAAAGCACAATTTTGAAAATAATAAAAAAAAATACAAGATTGAAAGGGATAGGAGTAGATGAATCGAGTGAAACTCAAAAAGAAAAAGATTCTATAATCAGCAATGAGATAATTCATGAATCATTTAGTCAAATTCGATCTACAGCTTCTACAAATTCAGAAGAAAAAATACAAAATCTGATTAATAGAACAAGCACAATCAAAAATCAAATAGAAAGAATTACAAAAGAAAAAAAAAAAGTAACTCCAGGACTAAATAATAGTCCTAACAACAAAAAGCAAAATAATAATGTAGAATCACCAAAAAATATTTGGAAAATTGTAAAAAGAAGAAATGTTCGATTAATAAGTAAATGGAATTATTTTCAAAAAATTTTCATTGAAAAAATATACAAAATATACCTAGATATCTTTCTATGTATCATTAAGATTCCTAGAATCAATTTAACAAAAAATTTTTTTGAGAAAGACATTTCCAATACTGAAACAAATCAAAAAAGAATTACCTTTAGTTCGACTATAAAAAATATAAATAAGCGGAAGTCACAGATTGTTCCGAAATTTGCTTCCTTGCCAAATTTATCTTCCCTGTCACAAGCATATGTATTTTACAAATTATCACAAACCCTAGTTAGTGATAAGTTAAGATCTGTTCTTCAATATCGCGGAACGTCTTTTTTTCTTAAGACTGCAATAAAGGATTCTTTTGAAAGACAGGGAATATTTCATTCCGAATTAAAGCATAAGAAACTTCGAAATTTTGGAACGAATCCATGGAAAAACTGGTTAAGAGGTCAGTCTCAATACAATTTATCTAAGGTTCATTGGGAGCGAGTAGGCGCACAAACCTGGCGAAATAAAGTCAACCGACGCCATACGCCTCAAAATAACGATTTAAATAAAGGAGATTCATATGAAAAAGACCCATTACTTCATTCCAAAAAACAAGATGATTCTGAAGTATATTCATTAGTAAGAAATCAAAAAACTAAGTTTCAGAAAAACTATAAATATGATCTTTTAGCATATAAATACATTTCTTCTGAAACTAAGAAGGACTCCTCTATTTCTAAATTGCCATTACAAGTAAATAAGAGCCAAGAGATCGACTTATTTGATATACCAGAGGAGATTGTTTTCAAGACTTATTTCAAGGATTGTATACTAGACAAGAAGTTTCTAGACAAGCTTTATCGAGACAATACTTATCTACACAATTATCTAGACAATACTTATGTAGACAAGGATTATCACAAGGATTATCTAGACAAGAGTTTTCTAGACAAGGTTTATTTCAAGGATTCTCTAGACCAGCTTTATCTAGAAAAGGATTATTACAAGGATTATCTAGACGAGGTTTATCTAGACAAGAATTCTCTAGACAATTATCTAGACAAGGTTTCTATGTCTCTGAAAAAAATGCGAAAGAAAAAACCTGAAAGAAAATATATGGACTTTGATTGGAAGTTTTTCGAAAAATATCTAGTCAATTTGGAGGCTGGGAAAAAGATCGACCCTAACCATAATACAAATACTAAGATTGAGACTAAGAATTCTAAAATAATTGAGACTCAGAATTCTAAAATAATTGAGACTCAGAATTCTAAAATAATTGAGAATGAGAATTCTGAAATAATTGAGAATGAGAATAGAGGTCTTATTTATGATATCGTTCCAAAAATGCTCTTGGATCCAGAAATCGAAAAGGATCCAGAACTCAAAGAAGATCCAGAACTCAAAGAAAATCCAGAAATCAAAGAAGACAAAAAAAGCTTTTTTAATTGGATGGGAATGAATGAAGAAATCTTAAAGGCACCCAGAGCGAATTCGAATGAGGAAGATTCGAATCAGGAAGATTGGTTCTTCCCAGAATTTCTGCTACGTAAGAGGACATATCAAATGAACCCGTGGCTTAGACCTATGAAGTTACTTCTTTTAAATTTCAAAGGAAAAGAAGAAGAAGAAGAAGAAGAAGAAGAAGTTAGTCAAGGAAAAGCAACTAAAGGAAAAGAAGAAGAAGAAGAAGTTAGTCAAGGAAAAGCAAATGTTAGTCAAAACATCGAAGACATCGACATCGAAGACATCCAAGAAGTTATTAGAGAAGATTATGAAAAAGGGTTCAGTAAAAAAAAAACACAATACCGGAGTGACTCGCCGAGGCTAGTAGATTTCGTTGACCTTCAAGCGAAGTATTTGGGTTTTAGCATCCACACCGAGCGACTAGTTGAGGAGGGTATGCTCGAGCGGCTGAGCTTAATGCAGATGGTGGGTAACACAAAAGGGCGTTTACAAAGTAAACGAAGGCTTTTAGCCTATTTGAAAATGGGAGATCTGCCGCTAGACAGAATTGTCAGTCATTATTCGAAGGAGTCTACTCTGTTTAGCTGGGCGGAATTTGGTTTGATGAAGTTCCAACCCCT